AAGTATCATATTTGACTCTTGGAGCGGAGCGATAGAGACTCCATTTAACGTCAGGTTGATCTAGGCCGGAGGCAGACCTACGTCAAGGTAACCCTTCTTTGAAACACTTTGGTATTGCTCCTGAATCAGAATACAAATAATGAATCAGAGCACATGGAGCCATCTCGTTATCTTCCTGTCAAGAAAAAATATGGTGAACGAGCTGATCTTTCTATCAGTTAATGAAAGAGCCCAATGCAAAAAAAATGCATGTTGGGTCTTTGAAACAGTTCGAATCATTTCGACAATAATCAGTTTGATCTGTTTTACCGAGAAGGTCTACGGTTCGAGTCCGTATAGCCCTATACCTTTTTGTATAGTTTTCATTTCCTAATTAATGCTTGCTTGTGGCTGGCCGGTTGATTGGTCCATAGAAATGGAATCATTCCCACATGCTCACGGAGATCGATCCCTCGGGCATGAAAACGAAAACAAGAATTTATTCCAATGGATCCAATCGGATCATTTTCAAATCTCGGATAAACAAAGCCATTCTTCTTCATTAATCTTCGTGTGTGAATGACATACGACGTTTTCCTCTTTTCTTGTCCATGATCAAAGATTTAGTGATACACCTTTGCTTTGGTATACCCAAGTCAATTTATGAAGTCAAAATCATAACATGAGCCTGGCTAAAAACTCCAACCTGACCCAACCAAATCAAATCGAATAGTAAGTCACATGGATCTAGTACCTATTCTTGTTCTTGTATTTGTAAGCCGGAGTTTCAAAAACGAAGTTGGTAAGTTTCATTGTAAAATAGGCCTTTCTTCGTATAACCGGCCTGGCAAAACAAGTAGTTATTTTTCTGTTTCTGTACAATACTTATTTTTTTGTATTCCAATTTACTCCAATCCAATTGCTCATCATTCCAATTCTACCGATGCAGACTTTATGCAAGAAGATTAGGGGCCATTTGAACTTGGATGAGTTAGGAATCCCCCAACTCATCACTTTTTGGTGGAACAACAACCCCAGTTTCAGAGATAATGACTTGGTCCTAATCAATGTTTGCGCCCTCTTCTATTTTTATTTTTATGAGTGGGTCTGTCGAATCGTTCGACAACGCGTGATTCCATTCCATTAGAAGTATCTTCTGTAGATCATTTACAATTCATCCGACTCTACCACTGCACTATGCTCCATTGTGTAGGTTTGTTTCAAAAGAAGCCTTTTGTTTCAAAAGAAGCCTAACCGTTGGTCTTACTAGATATTATTCCATTAACAAGTATTTCGAGTCATTCCAAATCAAGATCTTTAGTCCTAGAAATTGGTCCGAAATGGAATGCTCTTTCAAGACTTCGAACTCGAATTAAATAATTCGATTGTTTCTGGGGGGTAAGGTCGGGGTAGTACAGGTCCAAAGTCTCTAATTTGGGTATAGGAACTTATATATAAGGGTTCCTCAGAATTCAACGGATTGAATAAAATCAATTAAGTATAAATCTGGGACAAGGAGAGAGAATCGAATTGGTCGATGCATTCTGTTTCTGTATCCGTATCGAATCAATAGAAGCAATGATCCTCTATCCAGATCTTAATGAAAAGAATACACGAACGCCAACCGAGTAGAATATACCATAACGAAATGGAAATCCCTAGACATTCTACTACATCTGACTACTGACTATATTCTAAATCACTAAGCAAAAAAAAAGAGAAAAAATGAGCCAGACCTCTTCTTTGATTATATTAATTGAATATTTCAATTTGAACATAACATTTATGTTTAATATTTAATTGAATCTTTCTTTTATTCATTTTATTTATGAATATGAATATTATTTCAATTCATATTATTTAATTGAATATATTCTTTCATTCCCTTTTTATAGAGAATCCGAGGCAAAGTGAAATTGAGAGAATTTTATTTGTATAAGAGCATGATATGTCTACACTATATCGAAATAGAATCGAAGTAAGTGAGATTACGTTGGATAAATCTTGAAACGAGACATGACCCACAGCAAACAAACGAAACTATGTGGTTCGATCAAAATGTTTGTTTCGACTAAGCAGTTATGGATGAATTGACAATTCCGATTCGAATCGACTAATTCGGTATATTCCACATTCATAGGAGTACATCTATGTTTCTGCTTCACGAATATGATATCTTCTGGGCATTTCTAATAATATCAAGTGTTATTCCTATTTTGGCATTTCTAATTTCCGGAGTTTTAGCCCCGATTAGTGAAGGACCAGAGAAGCTCTCTAGTTATGAATCGGGTATAGAACCCATGGGGGATGCTTGGTTACAATTCCGAATCCGTTATTATATGTTTGCTCTAGTTTTTGTTGTTTTTGATGTTGAAACGGTCTTTCTTTATCCATGGGCAATGAGTTTCGATGTATTGGGTGTATCTGTATTTATAGAAGCTTTAATTTTCGTGCTTATCCCAATTGTTGGTTCAGTTTATGCATGGCGAAAAGGAGCATTGGAATGGTCTTAGCTCCTGAA